AAACGACTGCCGTTATTGCTATCAAACCAATACCGATTCATACAAGCTAAATCTTCTAATCGATAATTGGGCCACAGAAATAACTTTAATTTAATCAGTTTCCTTTTATATCCTTTGCTTTTATCCAAAACCTGATGGTTTACCTTATTCCCATTCCCTAATGCTGAATTTTTATGGATATCATTTCTATTCCTAAAATTGAAACAAATTAGAATTCTAAATTCTCTCCGAAGTCTCGGTGATAAAAGATTTTCAGGAACAAACAAATCATAATGATTTTTATCTCTATTTCCAGTCATCTTTTTATATTTGGTAATGACTTCATCAGAATTCTTATCAACATCGGTTTTTTCTCGGTATTTTTGATTAATTTTGTGTTTACTTTGATGAACCAATGAAATACCAATGGTTTGATACATAATAAATTGCCCATCATTTTTTATAGATAGACGAATTGGTTCAATAATCAAAATTCCTCTTTTGATGAATTCCGTAAGAGTTAAATTTTTTTGAATCATCAGAATATCAAGACTCATTTCTCCCCTTTGAATAGAGGATATAGTTATTTCTCGTGGATTTATCAGTCTAAGCAGGAGACAATATACTTTGATGTTATTGATTATTTTTTTATTTAAAATATCATCCCATCGCAATTGAAAATGAAAATACCTTTTTAGTAAGAAATCAAACTCCGCTTTTGTTTTTGTATTGTTCTTGTATTGCTTTTTATTATTATGTTTTTTCATGTCCGAGTCCGTATAATCTTCTTCAACATCTTTTTCTTGGTTTGAAAGAGTAGATTCAAGGTTTGCTTGGTACACGGATTCTTTTTGCTCTTTATTTCGTTTTTTTAATTCAAGAGATTTTTTTTCATTGGAGGGTATTGATATAAAAGTATCTTTTTTTTTATTTCCAGCAATGCTTTTGTTTTCAATATCAGTAGCGTTTTCATTTATATTAGAATCTAAAAGAAGTAATTTTTTTGGTATAACCCACGGTTTAGTTTTATACAAATTATAAAATATCAAAAATTCTGGGAAGAACCAACGTTCAAGATTTGATATGGGGTGATTTAATATTTCTTCATTCATTCCCATCCAATCCAAAAAACTTTTTTGATTGGATAAATTAATTTCTTGATCTTGATGAATCGTGAGATAAAAAAAATTTTGCTTTTTTATTTTCTCAATTATTTGATAATTATTAAATTTAGCCTTAGTAGATTTTTTATTACTGCTTGGGTCAGTATCAATATTGATCCAAGCTTCGATATCTATTTTGTTTCTAAGACAAAAATGGATAATTCTCCAATCAAAATATTTTCTATCCAGATTTTTCTCCATATCTCTAATACCATCTTGTACTCGATCATTATTGATAGGGATAATAGGAATACCTTCCATCATATAAAAAGATTTTCGTTTATTTGTGTTGGAATTCGAAAAAACTTCTTGGTTATTTTTTACGTGTAATGAGAATTCATAAATTGAAGAGTACTTCGTATCTTCAGAATTAATAGATTTATATGCTAACCGATCATATCTATATTGTTTTTTAAAATTCTCTTTTTCATCCAGTAATGAAGCCATTTCAAAAATTTTTCGTTTTTCGTAGTGACTAAATTTCATTTTTTTAGATGAGTTGCCTAAATCCTTATTTTGATTCATCCAGTGGTGATTGAATCTATTTCGCCATTTTTGTGGTACTAGTCTAGACCACCTAATGTGAGATATATCATATTGATAATGATTCCTTAACCAATTTATCCATTGACTTATTCCAGAATTCTGACGATTCTTATGTCTTAATTGAGAAAGAAAAAGTTCTTGTGTTCCAACAAAATAACCCCTTATTTCATTCTTAATAAATGGGGCTGCTCCATTATATTGAAAGACAGATTTTAACTTATAAAAATCGAAATTAAGAAATTGGGTTTGTGAAAGTTTGTAAAATACATAGGCTTGTGAAAAGTAGGATAAGTCACAAAAAGTATTTGAATTCTTATTACTAATATTCGTATTATATACTGCCTTTTTTATAGTCGAAATAAAGTGAATTAAACTTTGATTTGTTTTATCCATTTTTTCTTGATTTGTTTCATTATTGGTAATGTATTTATTAAGAATTTTTTTTATTGATTCAAGAAATGGTTGTGTATTGATCCTAGGACTATGAATGATCCACAGAAAGATATTTGTGTATATCCTTTCACTGAAAAATTTTATAAAAAAATGTGATTTGCGTATTAGTCGAGCATTTTTTCTTTTTACTATCTGCCAAATATTTTTTTGTGATTCCAACCTTTTATCATCATCACTTATTTTGTTTTTGTTAGAATGAATATTTCGATCCGGAATTAGAAATCCGCCCTTTTTTTCATTTGTAATTTTTTCTATTTGATTTATGATCGTGTTTGTTCTATCTGTTAGATCCTGCATTTTTTTTTCTGTCAACGAATAATTTGTCCAATTCTGAGGTATAGTTTCAATGGACGATGGTA